AATTCTATATCTTTCTATATACTATAGAAGTATATAAGTAGAAGTATATAAGTTAAGTTAAGTATATATATAATAGAAAGAAGTAGATAATTACTATCTGTTTAATATTAAATCTTAAAGCATTCAGAATTTCTTTCTTATTCTATATTCTTTCTTATCTTTTTTCTAAATGGAATAAAAAATATATTCTATTTAATAATAATATATAGAATAGAAATGGAAATAATAAATAAATATCAATATATTTATATCTATATTGATATTGCGTCCAATAGGATTTGAACCTATACCAAAGGTTTAGAAGACCTATGTCCTATCCATTAGACAATGGACGCTTTTCGCTTTTTTAACTTTCCAATTGTTAAAAAAAACAAAAGAATGTGCGAAAACTTTTTAGCAATTGTGTATTGAAGTGAATTCAATACACAATTGCTATTAGACAATTCTAATAGAGAAAATTTTCTCTAAAAAAAAGGGGCTATTTAGAATTTAGAGCGGGTAGCGGGAATCGAACCCGCATCGTTAGCTTGGAAGGCTAAGGGTTTTAGTCGACGTCTATTGATCATTTTTATATTTTTAACGTCTCTAATTCAAAACCGAACATGAAACTTTGGTTTCATTCGGCTCCTTTATGATGGATGGAGAAATTCCGAAATAAAAAAGCCGGGAACGAAATCAAAATTGACCCATAACATCTATGTTAGCTTTTTTCTGTATGGGTACTTTCACAGAAAATTTTGCTTTCTAGATGATCCTTCTAGACGATAAAAAAGGAGAACTCGAACAATCTTTCTAGTTACTTCGTTCTTTATTTCTATTTAACGGAATCCTTAGGAAAAGTATTTTGTTTCCACCGAGCTAAAACAATATAATATGTCGATGTCTTTAGTAAACCAAAGTTCTCGTTTAATAGCTATTTTGCTTCAATTTTTTCTCTACCAAACAATAAATATAACTGAAGATTTAGTTACGATTAGAAACAAACTTTTCTTGCTTTATCCATGGATCCTCTTGTTATACTTATTGAATTGTAAATAATAATCCAATTCAAAAATTATGTTTCGGAATTTCATAATCCAAATTTACAATTGATTAGAGTCTTTGGATACAAATTACGAGAATCTATAATCTTCCTTGAATCTTTCATTGAAAGGTAAAGGACTAAATCCTTTTAAGAAATAAAGTTTTTGATCGGAAAATTAATCAAACCGAGAGACCCTTTAACTATTAAAGGGGTTAAAGGAACGAATCACACTTTTACCACTAAACTACACCCGCTACACTGCAATTATTGCATATAAATTGACCTTTTGTCGAACAAAGTAATTGGGAGTTTAATAAAAAAAACCTGAAAAAAAATTAGAAAACTCTAGCGTTTACGCGTAGACTTAATAAAATTAGTCAAAGCGGGATTACATTTTTTTTATTTCCGATCATTTTTGTCTAAAAATCCATCGGATTAGTCTTTTGACCTTTAACAAAAAAAGGCCCGGCTGGGGACTGACCAGGCCAGGCTATTAAAATAAAAAACTATTAAAATAAAAAAGATCTTTTACTTGTGTTTGGATTAGACAAAATGAAAAAGGATTCTCTATTTCTATTATTGTGGTTTTATTTATTTCTCTTTCGGGTTCGAGCCCGTTCTTTATCTAATCTTTATCTACATTTGTTCTGTAAATAGAATTACTGAGAAAGGTCTATAAAAAAAGTTATATATTATATATATTATATATTATATATATATATTAATTTTATATATATAAATAGATGATAAATATAATATATTTATATAATAAAAATATATAATAAAAAAGAAAATATATATATATATAATATAAAAATAAAATGAAAAAATATATATAATATAAAGAATTATCTATACAAAACAAAAAAAGAAAGTTTTTGAAGAATAAAGTGGAGAAGGTTTTTTTTCAAACCTGTTTTTGTCTAATGGAACCTAATTAAGTATCCCCTTTCGATTTAGGAGAGATGGCTGAGCGGACTAAAGCGTTGGATTGCTAATCCATTGTACGAGTAAATCGTACCGAGGGTTCGAATCCCTCTCTTTCCCTTTCTCCTTTTGATGATGTGTAATAGATAAAATCCTAATAAAATTCGAGCATTTCCACTAAATTAAATAAAGCAATAAAAAACCCTTCTTTTTTATTCTTCACGTCCCGGGTTACGTCCTGGATCATTAGATAAGAATCCAAATATGAAGAGAGAAACAAAGAATATAACTACAGTGTATACAAAAAGTTTGAGAGTAAGCATTACACAATCTCCAAGATCTTACTTTTTTTTTCAAAAAAAAAAAAAAAGAGAATAGATTCTCTATTTTTATACCAAATATCTAATTTTTATACCAATAAATCAAGTGATTTCTTTTTTTCTAGAAAAAAAGAATAAAAAAAAGATTTCAGAAAGTCATTTGTAATAAGATAATAATCGAGTCTTTCATATGGAAACAGATTTGCATACCAACATCTAGATATTTTTTTTGTGAACTCGAATTAGGTTCTTTCATTTAGGGAAAAGAGGATAAAATTGAGGAAATAGAATGATCCAGATTTAGTATGGCTACCAAAAAAATTCAATGTTTTAATTGAGAGTTCGTTCATACGTCAAGATTTTTTTTGATCTTTTGAATTGTTGGAAGAATAAAAATAGTGAATTTTTATAAGTTTCTAAGTCTAAGATAGTATTAAGAATTTCATCGAAAACTTACAGCTGCTTGCCAAACGAAGGCTAAGAGAAGAAAGAAAAGAGGTATTACGGGCATAACATCTACGATTGGATTCAAAAAGGCGTAGGCCTCCGGCAATTTGGCGACTAAAAAAGCGCATGAAAAAAGGGTAGAATTAAAACAAATACAGATCAAATTAAATATATTAAGCATAACAAAAATTGGTGTTCTTGTGGATAATTTCATTTTGATTGAGTTATTAATATATTTTTAATATAAGTATTTTTTATATAAGGAAAAAAATAAAGAAAGATAGTCTAAAAAGACTTTGTTGAACTTACTCAATCAAAAATCCTTTAATTATCTTATGAGAATTAAAGAAATAATATTTTCATACAATATCTTAATTGAATTCTATGTAATGATCAATAAAGTCAGTTTGATTTGCTATCTACACGTGTCAAAACTCTAGCACCAATGTAATCTATAATTTCATTTGGGCTGAAATTGAATTGACGAACAACCAATAGCAATATTAATCTTTTAGTAGTCTTGAATAAAAATCGACATGGGGCGTAGCCAAGCGGTAAGGCAACGGGTTTTGGTCCCGCTATTCGGAGGTTCGAATCCTTCCGTCCCAGAGTACAGTCATTCCAGAATAAATCTTCTATTGCCTTTGTACACCACCTTTCTCTTTCTGTTTCAAAATCCAATATTTTTTAAGAATAAAATATTGAAATGAAAAGAAGAATCAACTTATTTTTCATAATTTCAACCGAATTCAAAAGGATCCATTTGCTTTTTTTATTTGTGTGTGATACAGGTTAAGTAAGGTGGAACCGTAGATTCTAAGAGTTTTAATAAAAAAAAATATATATTTATATTCAAATTTATATTTTACATATATCCAATCGAATATGGAATTCATTTGAATTCTGACTTAACCTTTTACGCGTAAATTAACTATTCCATTCATAGAGAAAGAAAAAGTATAGATTACGATATACTGACTGAACTATGACTATTCATGATTCCATAATTGAATCAATTACACAAACTAAAGTAATGCTATGGTAAAACTTAATGCGGTAAAAAGCAACGTGCGACTTGAATTGAAGGACATGATCTGCTGTGGGTTTTTGGATCCGCCGCTTTTTATATAGGAATATAGGTGCTCTTGGCTCGACATTTTGTGTTCTTTTTGTGTTTTATAGTCATACACCTTTTTTGAATATAAAAAAGAGTACAGGGTGGAGCTCGAGGAGAATAGAAAGTTTTTATTCCTTTCGCAGGCGTAAGGATCTAGGGTTAGTGCGAATCACTACGTTGGAACAACCTCTTAAGTCTTTTGATTTTTATATTGAAAAAAAGCCCTTTCAATCAATTTTACAATTGAAAAGGAAATTTTCTGGAAATTGTCAAATTCTTTGAATCAAAAGTCTATCATGTATTAATCAAGCGTTTGTACGATTCTTTGTATAGAAAGAAAATAAATCATAAACAAAATAAGGGGCTTGTTGTGGCCCTTTTTTTATAAAACGATTCAAGATCACCGAAGTCATGTCTAAACCCAAAGATTCCAAGTAAGGATAAAGAATCCTGAAACAAGGAAATCCAGTTTTCAATTATTTGAACAACTAGATAAAAATTAAGAAAAAGAATGGATTCGAAAAAATGAGACAAACAAAAAAGGGTTAGAGACTACTAAATAAAAAGAGTACTTAAGGATTCTCTGTTGCGATATTTGAGAGTTATTTAACTTGAGTTATGAGAGTACGCATTTTACGAATGCTTTTTATGGAAAAAAATATTTAGGGTTTCAATACTGGCTAATTGATTTAATGTTTTTATTAATCTCTTTAATATTTTAATTTTATATAGAGAGTTAACTTCTACTTATTGAATTTTTTTCTGGAGCCGTACGAGGCAAAAGCCTCGTATACGTTTCTCGGGGGGGTATTATTCATATACATCTATACCAATGAGCCGTTTATCGAATCGTTGCGATTGGTGTTTGATCTCGAAGAGATCCTTGGGAAGTGGGTTTTTATGATCTGATAACTAATGAAACTTTTTTAAATCTTCCTGCTATTCTCAATTTCCTTAAAAAGGCGCTCAACCAACAAGAACAGTTCATTATATTTCAAGGAAGGCAGGACTTTTTACGGAATTTAGTCTTAATAAAAAGAAAACGAAATTGAATTAATGAAATATAAAAAAGAGGATATGAAAGACTCGTATATAGCTTGGTATCAAATTTTATCTACTTTTTTCTTTCCTCCCCTTTCGCTTCCATTATATTTTGTTATTTATT